GCTAACGTAGCTTAATCAAAGCATAATACTGAAGATATTAAGATGGGCCCTAAAAAGCCCCGCAAGCACAAAAGTTTGGTCCTGACTTTACTAACAACTCTGGCTATATTTACACATGCAAGTATCCGCACCCCTGTGAGAATGCCCTAACAGTTTCCCGCCAGGAAACGAGGAGCGGGTATCAGGCACACGTCAATGCACGCAGCCCAAGACGCCTTGCTTAGCCACACCCTCAAGGGAACTCAGCAGTGACAAACATTGAGCCATGAGTGAAAGCTTGACTCAGTTAAAGCCAATAGGGCCGGTAAACCTCGTGCCAGCCACCGCGGTTATACGAGAGGCCCAAGTTGTTAGGCATCGGCGTAAAGGGTGGTTAAGGCAAATCTCCAAACTAAAGCCGAACATCTTCCAAGCCGTCATACGCACACGAAGACAAGAAGCCCGATAACGAAAGTGGCTCTAACCTGCCTGAACCCACGAAAGCTATGACACAAACTGGGATTAGATACCCCACTATGCCTAGCCCTAAACATTGACAGTAAATTCACCAACTGTCCGCCCGGGAACTACGAGCACCAGCTTAAAACCCAAAGGACTTGGCGGTGCTTTAGACCCACCTAGAGGAGCCTGTTCTATAACCGATACCCCCCGTTAAACCTCACCCTTCCTTGTTTCCCCCGCCTATATACCGCCGCCGTCAGCTTACCCCATGAGGGACCCACAGTAAGCATAATTAGCATAGCCCAAAACGTCAGGTCGAGGTGTAGCGCATGGAAGGGGAAGAAATGGGCTACATTCCCTACAACAGGGAACCACGAATGACATTTTGAAACAAGTGTCTAAAGGAGGATTTAGCAGTAAGTAAAAAATAGAGTGTTTTACTGAAACTGGCCCTGAAGCACGCACATACCGCCCGTCACTCTCCCCAAGCGACCAACCACATCATATTTAATATGCTCAAACTGCAAAGGGGAGGCAAGTCGTAACATGGTAAGTGTACCAGAAGGTGCACTTGGATAAATCAGAGCATAGCTAAGAAAGAAAAGCATCTCCCTTACACCGAGAAGTCATCCGTGCAAATCGGATTGCCCTGACGCCCAACAGCTAGCCCTAAAACCAAAACCAACACCAAATTATACATACCCCCGAACAACACTTAAACTCTTAAACTAAATCATTCTACCCACCCAGTATAGGCGATAGAAAAGAAAATAAGGAGCTATAGAAACAGTACCGCAAGGGAACGCTGAAAAAGAAATGAAAGAACCCAGTAAAGCATAAAAAAGCAGAGATAAAACCTCGTACCTTTTGCATCATGATTTAGCAAGCACCTCCCCCGCAAAGCGCACTTTAGTCGGAACCCCCGAAACTAGACGAGCTACTCCAAGACAGCCTATAATAGGGCGCACCCTTCTCTGTGGCAAAAGAGTGGGAAGAGCTTTGAGTAGAGGCGATAAACCTACCGAGCCTAGTTATAGCTGGTTGCCTGAGAATTGAATCCAAGTTCAGCCTTTTGACTTCTTCCCCCAAAAACCTTAATTAAACCCACCAGGTTTAAAGAAGCTAAAAGAGTTAAACAAAGGGGGTACAGCTCCTTTGTTACAAGATACAACTTTAACAGAAGGATAAAGATCATAATAAACCAAGGCATATGTTCTGGTGGGCCTAAAAGCAGCCACCCACATTGATAGCGTTAAAGCTCGAACATACCCTTCCCCATTAATAATGCTAATAACATCTTAATCCTCTAAACCTACCAGGCCCTTCCATGCCGCCATGGAAGAGATAATGCTAATATCAGTAATAAGAGGGCCCGACCCTCTCCTTGCACAAGTGTACATCGGAACGAACCCCCACCGAAAATTAACGGACCCAAAACAAGAGGGTAATGCAACACTAAAAAGACAACCAGAAAAACCTCCACATACCATAACCGTTAACCTCACACTAGCGTGCCCACAAGGAAAGACTAAAAAAAAGAGAAGGAACTCGGCAAACATCAAGCCTCGCCTGTTTACCAAAAACATCGCCTCTTGCATATAACAAATAAGAGGTCCCGCCTGCCCTGTGACTATATGTTTAACGGCCGCGGTATTTTGACCGTGCGAAGGTAGCGCAATCACTTGTCCTTTAAATGGGGACCTGTATGAATGGCACGACGAGGGCTTAACTGTCTCCTCTTTTAGGTCAATGAAATTGATCTCTCCGTGCAGAAGCGGAGATACAACCATAAGACGAGAAGACCCTGTGGAGCTTTAGACACCAAAACAGACCATGTTAAACACCCTAAAACAAAAGGCCAAACTTAATGCCCCCTGCCTTGATGTCTTCGGTTGGGGTGACCGAGGAGAAGAACACAACCTCCATGCGGAATAGGAGTACTACTCCCACAACCATGAACCCCCGTTCTAATCACCAGAATTTCTGACCCTACGATCCGGCAACGCCGATTAACGAACCAAGTTACCCCAGGGATAACAGCGCAATCCCCTTTTAGAGCCCCTATCAACAAGGGGGTTTACGACCTCGATGTTGGATCAGGACATCCTAATGGCGCAGCCGCTATTAAGGGTTCGTTTGTTCAACGATTAAAGTCCTACGTGATCTGAGTTCAGACCGGAGCAATCCAGGTCGGTTTCTATCTATGATATGATCTTTTCTAGTACGAAAGGACCGAAAAGAGAAGGCCTATGCTAAAAGTACGCCTTACCCCCACCTAATGAAGCCATCTAAATTAGATAAGAGGGCATACCCCCTAGTCATAAACAATGACATGTTGGGGTGGCAGAGCTCGGTAATTGCAAAAGGCCTAAGCCCTTTCTACAGAGGCTCAAATCCTCTCCCCAACTATGACCCACGCACTATTAACACATATCATCAACCCCCTCGCCTTTATCGTACCCGTCTTATTAGCCGTCGCATTTCTAACACTCATCGAACGAAAAGTCCTAGGATACATACAACTACGTAAAGGGCCTAACATTGTAGGCCCCTACGGCCTCCTACAGCCAATTGCAGACGGCGTTAAACTATTTATCAAAGAACCAGTGCGCCCCTCTACTTCATCCCCCCTATTATTCATCCTAGCCCCAATGCTCGCCCTTACACTAGCAATAACCCTCTGAGCCCCCATACCCATACCTTACCCCACTTTAGACCTCAACCTCGGGATTCTCTTTATCCTTGCCCTCTCAAGCCTTGCAGTCTACTCCATCCTAGGTTCCGGATGAGCATCAAACTCAAAGTACGCCCTGGTGGGGGCACTACGAGCCGTCGCGCAAACCATCTCATACGAGGTCAGCCTGGGACTAATCCTTCTCAGCATCATCATTTTCACGGGCGGCTTTACCCTACAAATATTTAATGTGGCCCAAGAAAGCGTCTGACTTATTCTACCCGCCTGACCCCTAGCAGCCATATGATTCATTTCGACGCTTGCAGAAACCAACCGAGCCCCCTTTGACCTCACCGAAGGAGAATCCGAGCTAGTTTCCGGATTCAATGTAGAATACGCGGGAGGCCCCTTCGCCCTCTTCTTCTTGGCAGAATATGCAAACATTCTACTAATAAATACCCTTACCGCCGTCCTATTCTTCGGAGCCACACACATCCCCTCACTACCTGAACTCACCACCGTAAGCCTAATAACAAAAGCAGCCCTTCTATCAATAGTCTTCCTATGAGTGCGGGCCTCCTACCCCCGCTTCCGATACGACCAACTCATGCACCTCATCTGAAAAAACTTCTTACCTCTCACTCTCGCCTTAATCATCTGACACCTCGCACTACCCATCGCACTAGCAGCAGTACCACCTCACCTTTAAACCCCAGGAATTGTGCCTGAAGTAAAGGATCACTTTGATAGAGTGAATCATGAAGGTTAAAACCCTTCCAATTCTTAGAGAGAGGGGACTCGAACCCCACCTAAAGAGATCAAAACTCTTGGTGCTTCCACTACACTACCCCCTAGTAAAGTCAGCTAAATAAGCTCTTGGACCCATACCCCAAGCATGTTGGTTAAAATCCTTCCTCTACTAATGAGCCCTTACATTCTAGCCATCCTAATATTCAACCTAGGCCTAGGCACTATAATCACATTCTCAAGCTCCCACTGACTTCTTGCCTGGATAGGCCTAGAAATCAACACACTCGCCATCATCCCTCTAATAGCTCAACAGCACCACCCCCGAGCAATCGAAGCATCCACCAAATACTTTTTAACACAAGCCACTGCCACCGCTATACTTCTATTCGCAAGCATCACTAATGCCTGATTGACCGGACAATGAGAAATCCAACAAATATCCCACCCCCTCCCTATTACTATAACCACCCTTGCACTAGCCCTTAAAATTGGCCTAGCTCCCATGCACCTATGACTACCGGAAGTACTCCAAGGTTTAAACCTAACCACAGGCCTCATTCTCGCAACCTGGCAAAAACTGGCACCCTTTGCTCTCCTCCTCCAGATCCAGCCAACCAACTCCCCCCTCCTCATCATCCTAGGTGTTACTTCCACAATGGTTGGCGGATGAGGAGGCCTAAATCAAACCCAACTTCGTAAAATTCTAGCGTACTCCTCAATCGCACATCTCGGTTGAATAATCTTGGTACTACAATTCTCTCCCTCCCTTACCCTGCTAACTCTCATCCTATACTTCCTAATAACATTCACAACATTCCTTGTCTTTAAACTAAATGAAACTACTACCATCAACTCCTTAGCCACCGCATGAGCAAAGACACCCGCCCTTGCTGCAATCACCCCCCTTATCCTTCTCTCCCTAGGAGGCCTTCCGCCTCTCACCGGGTTCATGCCCAAATGACTAATCCTTGATGAACTAGCCAAACAAGGACTAGCCCCCGCCGCCACACTGGCCGCCCTCACCGCCCTTCTAAGCCTATACTTCTACCTGCGGCTATCCTACGCAGCAACCCTTACAATGGCCCCAAACAGCCCAACCGGAACAACACCGTGACGCCTTCCCTCAACACAATCAGCGCTCCCCCTTGCAATCTCAACCATCGCCACTGTCACACTACTCCCCTTAACACCCACAATCACCACTTTACTCTCCCACTAGAAATTTAGGTTAAAAAAGAGACCAAGAGCCTTCAAAGCCCTCAGCGGAAGTGAAAACCTTCCAATTTCTGATAAGACTTGCGAGATATTACCTCACATCGCCTGCATGCAAAACAGACACTTTAATTAAGCTAAAGCCTTACTAGGTGAACGGGCCTCGATCCCGCAAAATCTTAGTTAACAGCTAAGCGCTCAATCCAGAGAGCATCCACCTACCTTTCCCCGCCTGCCAAGTTTACAGAGGCGGGGAAAGCCCCGGCAGGCGCTAACCTGCTCCTTCGGATTTGCAATCCGACATGCTAAGCACCTCGGGACTTGGTAAGAAGAGGGCTTAAACCTCTGTCTATGGGGCTACAACCCACCACTTACTCAGCCATCCTACCTGTGGCAATCACGCGATGATTCTTCTCAACCAACCACAAAGACATTGGCACTCTTTATTTAGTATTTGGTGCCTGGGCCGGAATGGTTGGGACGGCGCTTAGCCTCCTAATCCGAGCCGAACTTAGTCAACCTGGGAGCCTCCTTGGAGACGACCAAATTTACAATGTCATTGTTACAGCACACGCCTTTGTAATAATTTTCTTTATAGTAATGCCAATTATGATCGGAGGCTTTGGAAACTGACTGGTGCCACTAATAATCGGCGCCCCAGACATGGCCTTCCCCCGAATAAATAATATGAGCTTTTGACTTCTCCCTCCCTCCTTCCTTCTCCTCCTTGCTTCCTCAGGCGTAGAAGCCGGTGCCGGCACAGGATGAACAGTATACCCACCACTCGCGGGCAACCTGGCCCACGCAGGAGCCTCCGTAGACCTGACTATTTTCTCTCTTCACCTTGCAGGAGTTTCTTCTATTCTAGGAGCAATTAATTTTATTACAACAATTATCAACATAAAACCCCCTGCAATCTCCCAATACCAAACCCCCCTTTTCGTCTGAGCCGTTCTAATCACCGCCGTCCTCCTGCTTCTCTCCCTTCCAGTCCTTGCTGCAGGAATTACAATGCTCCTCACCGACCGAAACCTCAACACCACTTTCTTTGACCCAGCAGGGGGCGGTGATCCTATCCTTTATCAACACCTCTTCTGATTCTTTGGCCATCCTGAAGTCTATATCCTTATCCTCCCAGGATTCGGTATAATCTCACATATTGTAGCCTACTATTCCGGTAAAAAAGAGCCCTTTGGCTACATGGGTATAGTCTGGGCAATAATAGCAATCGGCCTTCTGGGCTTCATTGTCTGAGCCCACCACATGTTTACAGTAGGAATAGACGTAGACACACGAGCATACTTCACATCTGCCACAATAATCATTGCAATTCCCACAGGGGTAAAAGTATTCAGCTGACTGGCCACTCTCCACGGGGGTGCAATTAAATGAGAAACCCCACTACTCTGAGCACTAGGGTTTATCTTCTTATTCACAGTAGGGGGCCTGACTGGCATTATCCTAGCCAACTCATCCTTAGACATCGTCCTTCACGACACATACTATGTAGTAGCCCACTTCCACTACGTCCTATCGATGGGCGCAGTATTCGCAATTATGGGCGCCTTTGTACACTGATTCCCACTACTCTCCGGGTACACCCTACATAGCACCTGAACTAAAATCCACTTCACAGTAATATTTGTAGGAGTCAACCTAACCTTCTTCCCCCAACACTTCCTAGGACTTGCAGGTATGCCTCGCCGATACTCAGACTATCCCGACGCCTACGCCCTATGAAATACTGTTTCATCCATCGGTTCCCTCATCTCCCTTGTAGCCGTAATCATGTTCCTATTTATCCTCTGAGAAGCATTCGCCGCCAAACGTGAAGTTCTATCTGTCGAACTGGCCTCTACAAATGTAGAATGGCTACATGGCTGCCCTCCCCCTTACCACACATTCGAAGAACCTGCATTCGTCCAAATTCCATCAAACCACTCGAGAAAGGGAGGAATTGAACCCCCGTAGGCTGGTTTCAAGCCAGCCGCATAACCACTCTGCCACTTTCTTCATAAGATACTAGTGAAAACATAACACTTCCCTGTCGAGGCAAAATTGTGGGTGGAAATCCCACGTATCTTAAACCCCAATTAATGGCACATCCCTCTCAATTAGGACTTCAAGATGCAGCTTCCCCCGTAATAGAAGAACTTCTTCATTTCCACGACCACGCCCTAATAATCCTTCTACTAATTAGCACTCTTGTGCTTTATATTATTGTAGCCATAGTGTCAACTAAGCTAACTAATAAATACATCTTAGACTCACAAGAAATCGAAACTATTTGGACAGTTCTTCCAGCTATTATTCTCATTCTCATCGCACTGCCCTCCCTGCGAATTCTCTACCTAATAGACGAAATCAATGACCCACATCTTACAATTAAAGCCATGGGCCACCAATGATACTGAAGCTACGAATACACGGACTACGAAGATCTAGGATTCGACTCCTACATAGTCCCGACACAAGACCTGGCCCCAGGCCAGTTCCGACTTCTAGAAACGGACCACCGCATGGTGATTCCCGTTGAATCCCCCCTTCGAATCTTGGTCTCCGCAGAAGACGTACTGCATTCATGAGCAGTCCCTTCCCTGGGGGTTAAAATAGACGCAGTCCCTGGTCGACTGAACCAAACAGCCTTCATCGCATCCCGCCCAGGAGTTTTCTACGGACAATGCTCAGAAATTTGCGGAGCAAATCATAGCTTTATGCCCATTGTAGTCGAAGCTGTACCACTAGAGCACTTCGAAAACTGATCCACCCTAATACTTGAAGACGCCTCACTAAGAAGCTAAACAGGGCAACAGCGTTAGCCTTTTAAGCTAAAAATGGTGACTCCCAACCACCCTTAGTGACATGCCTCAACTCAACCCAGCCCCATGATTCGCAATCCTAGTCTTTTCCTGACTAGTTTTCCTCACTATCTTACCCCCCAAAGTCTTAGCCCACTCATTCCCTAATGAGCCAACAACCCAAAGCACAGAAAAACCCAAAACAGAATCCTGAACCTGACCATGACTCTAAGCTTCTTCGATCAATTCTCAAGTCCTGTCTTCTTAGGCCTTCCACTGATGGCCCTAGCCCTAACCCTCCCCTGAACTCTTTTCCCCGCCCCCTCTTCCCGTTGACTAAATAACCGACTCCTGACTCTACAAAACTGATTCATTGGACGATTTACAAATCAACTCTTCCTACCACTAGGAGCCCAAGGTCATAAATGAGCCCTTGCCCTTACCTCTCTCATACTCTTTCTCATCACACTAAATATGCTCGGCCTACTTCCTTACACTTTCACCCCCACCACCCAACTATCCCTAAACATGGCCTTTGCAGTCCCCCTCTGACTAGCCACAGTAGTTATCGGCATACGAAATCAACCAACCATCGCCCTTGGTCACCTTCTTCCAGAAGGCACACCCACCCCTCTCATCCCTGTCTTAATCATCATCGAAACCATTAGCCTATTCATTCGACCAATCGCACTAGGGGTACGACTAACAGCCAACCTCACCGCAGGGCATCTTTTAATCCAACTTATCGCCACTGCTGCCTTTGTACTTCTTCCCTTAATACCCACTGTGGCCCTCCTTACAACAACTCTTCTATTTCTCCTTACTCTTTTAGAAGTAGCTGTTGCGATAATCCAAGCCTATGTTTTCGTCCTCTTACTAAGTCTCTACCTACAAGAAAACGTATAATGGCCCACCAAGCTCATGCATACCACATAGTTGACCCAAGCCCCTGACCCCTAACAGGTGCAGTTGCCGCCCTACTAATAACATCCGGCCTCGCAATTTGATTTCACTTCAATTCTACCCTCCTAATAACACTAGGTCTAGCCCTCCTACTCCTAACAATATACCAATGATGACGAGATATTATCCGGGAAGGAACATTTCTAGGACACCACACACCTCCTGTACAAAAAGGCCTTCGATACGGAATAATTCTTTTTATTACCTCCGAAGTTTTCTTCTTTCTAGGCTTCTTCTGGGCCTTCTACCATTCAAGTCTCGCCCCCACCCCTGAACTAGGAGGCTGCTGGCCTCCAACAGGCATTACAACCCTAGATCCGTTTGAAGTGCCCTTGCTTAATACGGCGGTTCTTCTGGCTTCCGGAGTTACGGTCACCTGAGCACACCATGGCCTTATAGAAGGTGAACGCAAACAAGCAATCCAAGCCCTTTTCTTAACAATCCTCCTAGGCTTTTACTTCACCTTTCTTCAAGCAATGGAATACTACGAAGCCCCCTTTACGATCGCAGACGGGGTGTACGGCTCCACCTTCTTTGTAGCTACCGGCTTTCACGGGCTACACGTAATCATTGGTTCAACATTTCTAGCAGTCTGCCTATTACGACAAATCCGCTACCACTTCACATCTGAACACCACTTCGGGTTCGAAGCAGCCGCCTGATACTGACACTTCGTAGACGTAGTATGACTTTTCCTCTATATCTCTATCTATTGATGAGGCTCATAATCTTTCTAGTACTAACGTCAGTATAAGTGACTTCCAATTACAAGGTCTTGGTTAAAATCCAAGGAAAGATAATGAACCTAACTATAACAATCATCTCGATTGCTACCATCCTATCAATGGCATTAGCTCTCGTCTCTTTCTGACTTCCTCTTATCACCCCCGACCATGAAAAGCTTTCACCCTATGAATGCGGATTCGACCCCCTTGGCTCAGCGCGACTTCCTTTCTCCCTCCGATTCTTCCTTGTTGCCATCCTTTTCCTCTTATTTGACCTAGAAATTGCCCTTCTTCTCCCCCTTCCCTGAGGAGACCAACTAACAACCCCGACACTTACTTTTCTTTGAGCCTCAACCGTCCTTATTCTGCTCACCATCGGCCTAATTTACGAATGACTTCAAGGAGGCCTAGAATGGGCCGAATAGGTTATTAGTTTAAGAAAAACGTTTGATTTCGGCTCAAAAACTTGTGGTTAAACTCCACAATCAACCTAATGACCCCCTCCCACTTTACACTCTCCTCAGCATTCATACTAGGCCTCACAGGCCTAACACTTCACCGAACCCATCTCCTCTCTGCCTTATTATGCCTAGAAGGGATAATGCTCTCCCTGTTCATCGCCCTCTCTCTATGGACCTTACAATTAAACTCCACAAACTTCTCTACTGCCCCTCTTCTCCTTCTGGCCTTCTCTGCCTGTGAAGCAAGCGCTGGCCTTGCCCTCCTAGTAGCAACTGCTCGTACCCACGGATCTGACCGAATACAAAACCTGAACCTGCTACAATGCTAAAAATCCTCATCCCCACCATCATACTAGTTCCAACCACCTGAATGTCCCCTAGCAAATGATTATGGCCCTCTGCCCTCCTCCACTCCTTGACCATCGCCTTAATAAGTCTAACTTGACTCAAAAACTCCTCAGAGACAGGCTGATCATTTCTTAATCACCATATAGCAACAGACCCCCTTTCCACACCCCTCCTTGTTCTCACCTGCTGACTCTTGCCCCTCATAATCCTCGCCAGTCAAAACCACATGGTAACAGAACCCATTAATCGTCAGCGCATATATATCACCCTCCTAACCTCCTTACAATTTTTCCTTATCCTTGCTTTCGGCGCCACAGAAGTAATCATATTCTACGTCATATTTGAAGCCACCCTAATCCCAACACTTTTCCTCATCACCCGCTGAGGAAATCAGACAGAACGCCTCAATGCAGGGACATACTTCTTATTCTACACACTCGCAGGCTCCTTACCCCTATTAGTAGCACTGCTCCTACTACAAAACACTACAGGGACTTTGTCCCTATTAACCCTCCAATACGCAAACCCCTTAGGACTCACGACATATGCTGCCAAACTCTGATGAGCCGGATGTGTTATTGCATTTCTCGTAAAAATGCCCCTATATGGCGTGCACCTTTGACTCCCAAAAGCACACGTAGAAGCTCCAATCGCAGGCTCCATAATCCTAGCCGCAGTCCTTTTAAAACTAGGAGGCTACGGCATAATACGTATCTTAACTATCCTAGACCCCCTAACCAAAGAACTAAGCTACCCCTTTATCATTCTCGCCCTATGAGGCATTATCATAACTGGTTCAATTTGCCTACGACAAACAGACCTAAAATCCCTAATCGCTTACTCTTCAGTTAGTCACATAGGCCTAGTGGTAGGAGGAATTTTAATCCAAACACCCTGAGGATTCACCGGCGCTCTCATCCTTATAATTGCCCACGGCCTCACATCATCCGCCCTCTTCTGCTTAGCCAACACTAACTATGAACGCACCCATAGCCGAACAATGATCCTTGCACGAGGCCTACAAATAGCCCTTCCTCTCATAACTGCCTGATGATTCATTGCCAGCCTTGCTAACCTCGCACTACCTCCTCTTCCAAACCTCATGGGGGAGTTAATAATCATCGTCTCCTTATTAAACTGATCTTGATGAACACTGGCCCTTACCGGTGCAGGCACCCTCATCACCGCAGGATACTCTCTTTACATATTCTTAATAACCCAACGAGGTCCAACCCCCTCTCACATCACCTCACTAGAACCTTCCCACTCCCGAGAGCACCTCCTAATCGCCCTTCACCTTCTCCCACTCATCCTCCTAATTACAAAACCAGAACTGATCTGGGGCTGAACTGCTTGTAGGTATAGTTTAATTAAAATTTTAGATTGTGATTCTAAAGATAAAGGTTAAACCCCTTTTACCCACCGAGAGAGGCTGGCAGCAACGAAAACTGCTAATTTTCGTCACCTTGGTTAGACCCCGGGGCTCACTCGCAGGCTTTTAAAGGATAACAGTTCATCCGTTGGTCTTAGGCACCAAAAACTCTTGGTGCAAGTCCAAGTAAAAGCTATGCATCCCACCCCCCTCCTTATAACCTCAGCCCTAATCATTACCCTCACAATCTTAATCTACCCCGTTCTCACTTCCTTAGCCCCAGACCCCCTAAAACCCGAATGAGCATTATCCCAAGTTAAAACAGCAGTTAAATTAGCCTTCCTTACAAGCCTGCTTCCTCTCTCATTATTCCTTAACGAAGGCACAGAAATAATTGTCACCAACTGAAGCTGGATGAACAATTTAACATTTGACATTAACCTCAGCTTCAAATTCGACCACTACTCCATCATTTTCACCCCTATCGCCCTCTACGTAACTTGGTCAATTCTAGAGTTTGCAGCTTGATACATACACTCAGACCCAAACATAAATCGATTTTTTAAGTACCTGCTAATCTTCCTCATCGCTATAATCATCCTAATCACAGCCAACAACCTATTCCAGCTTTTCATTGGCTGGGAAGGAGTAGGTATCATATCCTTCCTACTAATTGGCTGATGATGAGGCCGAGCAGATGCAAATACCGCCGCTCTTCAGGCCGTTTTATACAACCGCATTGGTGACATCGGCCTGATCTTCTCCATGGCCTGACTTGCCATAAACACCAACTCATGGGAAATCTCACAAATCTTTGCCACCACTAAAGACATAAACCTTACCCTGCCCCTCATCGGCCTGATTATCGCCGCTACCGGCAAATCCGCCCAGTTCGGACTCCACCCCTGACTTCCTTCCGCTATAGAGGGCCCCACCCCCGTCTCCGCCCTACTACACTCCAGCACTATGGTTGTAGCCGGGATCTTTCTACTAATCCGCATAAGCCCCCTCATAGAAAACAACCAAACCGCCCTAACCGCCTGCCTATGCCTCGGAGCCCTGACTACGCTCTTCACTGCCATCTGTGCCCTCACCCAAAATGACATCAAAAAGATTGTTGCTTTCTCTACATCCAGTCAACTTGGCCTAATAATAGTCACTATTGGACTCAACCAACCACAACTAGCATTTCTTCACATCTGCACCCACGCATTCTTTAAAGCTATACTATTCCTTTGCTCCGGCTCCATTATTCACAGCCTAAATGACGAACAAGACATTCGCAAAATGGGAGGAATACACCACCTAACCCCCTTCACCTCTTCTTGTCTCACAATTGGAAGCCTCGCCCTCACAGGCACTCCCTTTTTAGCAGGCTTTTTCTCGAAAGACGCTATCATCGAAGCACTCAACACCTCCCACCTAAACGCCTGAGCCCTAACTCTAACCCTCCTAGCAACATCTTTCACCGCAGCTTACAGCCTTCGAGTCATCTTCTTCGTATCCATAAACCACCCACGGTTCAACGCACTCCCCCCAATTAATGAAAACAACCCGATAGTTATCAACCCCATTAAACGCCTTGCTTGAGGCAGCATCATTGCAGGACTAATCCTCACCTCAAACATCACTCCTTTAAAAACACCCGTAATATCCATGCCCCTTCTACTCAAGCTTGCAGCTCTTACCGTCACGATCCTAGGACTACTTGTCGCCCTTGAACTTGCCATGCTTACAAACAAACAATTCAAACCCAACCCCCAACTCACCCCTCACCATTTCTCCAACATGTTAGGCTTTTTCCCTCCAATTATTCACCGCCTTACACCCAAACTCAACTTAGCACTTGGACAAACCATCGCCAACCAAACCATCGACCTTACGTGATTAGAAAAAACTGGACCAAAGGCCATCACTCGGATTAACACCCCTTTAATCACCACAACAAGCAATGCACAACGCGGCATCATCAAAGTCTACCTATCTCTCTTCCTCCTTACCCTTACCTTTGCAATCCTAATACTCACAACCTAACCGCCCGCAACGCCCCTCGGCTCAGTCCCCGAGTCAACTCTAATACAACAAACAAAGTAAGAAGCAACACTCAAGCGCTAACAACCAGCATCCCTCCCCCGAGAGAATATATCAAAGCAACCCCTCCGATGTCCCCACATATAACAGAGAATTCACCAAGCTCATTCACCACAGCCCATGAGGACTCATACCACCCCCCTCAAAACACACTAGAAATCATGAACACCGCTCCCATATACACAACCCCTGAAAAAGCCACAGACCGACTTCCAAGACTTTCAGGAAACGGCTCCGCAGCCAACGCCGCAGAATAAGCAAAAACAACTAACATACCTCCCAAATAAATTAAAAACAGAATCAGAGATAAAAAAGAGCCCCCATGAGATACTAACACCCCACACCCCAGCCCGGCCACCAAAACCAGCCCCAAAGCAGCAAAATACGGAGATGGGTTAGAAGCAACCGCTACTAAACCCAAAACGAGCCCAAACAAAGCTAAAGACATAATATAAGTCATAATTCCTACTGGGACTCTAACCCAGAACCTTGGCTTGAAAAACCACCGTTATTAATTAACTATAAGAACCCTAATGGCAAGCCTTCGCAAAACCCACCCGCTACTAAAAATCGCAAATGACATGGTTGTGGACCTTCCAACCCCGTCCAACATTTCAGCCTGATGAAACTTCGGCTCCTTACTCGGTTTATGCCTAATTGCTCAAATCCTCACGGGCCTCTTCCTCGCCATACATTACACATCTGACATTTCCACAGCCTTCTCGTCCGTTGCCCACATCTGCCGAGACGTAAACTACGGATGACTGATCCGCAACCTTCACGCCAACGGCGCCTCCTTCTTCTTTATCTGCATTTACCTGCACATCGGACGGGGTTTATACTACGGCTCATACCTGAATAAAGAAACTTGAAACGTTGGGGTCGTCCTACTACTTCTAGTAATAGCAACAGCCTTCGTAGGTTACGTCCTCCCCTGGGGACAAATGTCCTTCTGAGGTGCAACCGTCATTACCAATCTCCTTTCTGCCGTTCCTTATGTTGGAGGCACCCTCGTCCAATGAATCTGAGGAGGTTTCTCAGTAGACAATGCAACACTAACTCGGTTCTTTGCATTTCACTTCCTTCTGCCCTTCATCGTAGCAGCTGCAACATTGGTCCACCTAATCTTTCTACACGAAACCGGTTCCAACAACCCCATCGGGCTTAACTCAGACACGGACAAAATCTCATTCCACCCCTACTTCTCATATAAAGACCTAGTAGGCTTCGCCGTACTACTCACCGCCCTAACCGCCCTTGCACTTTTTTCCCCTAATCTCCTAGGAGACCCCGACAACTTCACACCAGCCAATCCTCTCGTAACCCCCGCCCACATCAAACCCGAGTGATACTTCTTATTCGCGTACGCAATCCTACGCTCAATCCCCAACAAACTAGGAGGAGTCCTCGCCTTGCTAGCCTCCATCCTTATCCTAATACTAGTCCCAATGCTTCACACGTCAAAACAGCGAGGCCTAACATTCCGCCCACTAACTCAAGCCCTATTCTGAACACTCATCGCCAACGTTATAATCCTCACTTGAATCGGAGGAATGCCTGTAGAAGACCCCTACATTATTATCGGCCAAATCGCCTCTGTCCTATACTTCACCCTATTCCTAGTCATCATACCACTCACCGGATGGCTGGAAAACAAAGCACTCGCATGATTCTGCAGAAGTAGCTCAGCCTTCAGAGCGCCGGTCTTGTAAGCCGGACGTCGGGGGTTAAACTCCCCCCTCCTGCTCAGAAAAAGAGGAATCTAACCTCTACCTCGAACTCCCAAAGCTCGAATTCTACTTAAACTATCTTCTGTATATAGATTGCGCTATGTATAAACACCATAGGCTTATATTAACCATGATGATCTAGGGACATACATGTATTATCAACATACATTGGTTCACAACCCTCATATATCACTTATTAACCTAGGGGTTACATAAACATGAGGTATAAGGGTAAGCACAAAGCAATAATATATTAATCCACATAACTCGCTACACTCTGACATTGTCTGATAAGTATCCATGGAAACTTTTTAATCTACCTAAATCCTTAATGTGTTCCGATATAATAGAACTCAACATCTCGTCAGTCCGAACAAATCTTAATGTAGTAAGAGACCACCATCAGTTGATTTCTTAATGCATACGGTTCTTGAAGGTGGCCAAATATATTGTGGGGGTTTCACCTCGTGAATTATTCCTGGCATTTGGTTCCTACTTCAGGGCCATTGATCGATCAATTCCCCACACTTTCATTGACGCTTGCATAAGTTAATGGTGTTAATACATAAGCGGGAGCACCCACCATGCCGAGCGTTCTTTCCAGCGTGTTAGGGGTTTTTATTTTTTTTTTGCTCTTAATTTGGCATCTCAGAGTGCATACTACCAATGGTACATAAGAGTTACATTTATGTAATCATCAGTAACAATGGTTCATGGTGAAAAGACAATACATAAAGAATTACATACTTTAATATCAGGAGCATAAGATGTGACAGTTCACCAGATATTTAAGATTTCCCCCCGAGGTTTATTCGCGGTAAACCCCCCTACCCCCCTTTACTCCTGAGATCACTAACACTCCTGAAAACCCCCCGCAAACAGGAAGACCTCGAGTAAAGATTTTTTCCAAATCCAAAGTGTGTTTATACAATATTTAAATTATAATCAT